AGGTTAGGGTATATAGTGATACGAACTTATAGAAATAATGATTTAGAAAGTGATAAAACACATTTTAAACTTAATCAATTAATTTCAATGATCTATTAATTTTGACTATAGATCTTATATCCGCTCTTCTATATTCTATTCTATAGTATTCTAAATATATTAGAATATGTATAGATAGTATAAAATAATATAAATAAAAAATACAAACTTTTGTTATTATCGAATTCGCAAATCGATGGGGAAAATAAGAATCCCCATCCTGAAAATTATAAAACATACTAAAAAAAAAAGGTGAAACCTTGTGCTTGCTTTTATTCTTTTTTCAAACAAAAAATACTATTTTTAGATTTTCAAATTCAGGCAACAAAAAATTATTATTAGACTATAAGAGCAAAACAACTTCAATTTAATATTACTATTGATCGGATCAAACCATTAAAGAACATAAATTATGCCCTTTATTTTATTAGTTTATTGTTTTATTTTTTTTATTATTTACATTTTTTTATATTATTTATTTTTATAGTTTATAGTTTTATAGAGTTTATTATAACTATTAAAAATATAAATTATATTGTTTTAACAATGTTTAAAATATTCGATTATTTTAATTATTTTAACTTTGGTAAATTATCAATTTTTTTATAACTTATAAAAAAAAAATGAAACTAGATTACTTTTCGAGTCAAACCAATTCAGATTTTTCCCAATTTTGGATTATTTATTTGTTGCACAAAAAAAACTTTTTGAATTCCTCGTAGAAAGAGATTTCCCTAACGAAAAGGCTTTCAATGCTGCCGAATATCCCTTCCTTTTCCAGATATTTTTTCGAATTCGTTTTTTTGATATAGAGGTGCGCTTTTTTGGAACTGCCATTAAAAAATTCTAATAGGTTATTCATTGCCAGGGTTGGATGTCAAAGACATCTATTGTTCAAAACCGATTGTTCTTTACTATTCATTATAATTATGGATCTATTTATTTTCTAGATTGTACTTCCTTCATAAAAATATGGATATAGAAAAATAGCATAAAATTGTACTAGCAACAAAAACTATATGGTAGTTTTTTTAAATTAAATACAAAATTTTTTTTTTTTCTATGCCATATACAATCCGATACAACATCTACAACATCTGGAAGAAAGATTCGTATTTATTTTATTGGTACTCTTATATCTTCCTTCAGCTATATCTTCTATATCTATAGAATCTACTATGCAATAGAACTCGAATTGATTGAAGTTGATAAAAAAACAAATACAAAGAAAAAACCCGTGCCTTTATATCTCTGGTTAGTTTATTTTTCTAATTTTATACATGGAATAAAATACCTAGAAATGGTTAATAAGCCAATCCCTATAGTTATTAAAGTTATTAATAAAAATTAATAAAAAAACTTTAGTAATTTTTTATATTAATTATTCATTTATTATTCATTTAATTGGGCAAGCTCAAGAAAAGAGTACATCTAATTTTATTTTTTTAATTAGAACGAGACTAGTAGTTAATCTGCGAAAAGGTACAAGATAGATTGTTTTATAAAAGCTATTTTAGGAATTTCTTCTTTTAATTTTATGTAAAGTCACGTGTTGGGGTCATAGTTTCTCTATCATAACCTTTCCGACAAATGGCTTTTATTGGAATAGAAGACAATCAATCAGTTCAAATTCGTTACTGATTCTGTTCGGAATAACCCATAAAATAACTTTTATGAGTCAAATTAGGGTTATTTATGCTTCATATCAAAAGAAAATACTGTTTTTGGTGAAATTTGTTATCCTTGCTCTATAGATATAAATAAATTATTGTAATACGTAACGGTAATGAAAATTGAAATTTTCATTTTTTGTATCTTCATAAAATTTGACTTAATAATTTAATAAAAATACTTATTTCTTTTTCACTAGTAACTTGGTCATATCGTTTGACCAATTCTAACCTCTTGATTTGAAATATTTGAGGTAGTTGAGAAAGATTCAGAATAATTAAAGCTAGAAAATTTTATTTAAGTTTTGTATATCTTAACTTTTTTTATTAACTTTTTATTAACTGACCTTTTTCAAAAGAAATAAAAGCCGGTGAATCAGAAACAATTAATTAAGATAAAAAGATTCTTTTTTTATGGAATATACATATCAATATTCATGGATCATACCTTTCATTCCCCTTCCAACCCCTATGTTAATAGGAGTAGGACTTCTACTTTTTCCGACGGCAATAAAAAATCTTCGTCGTATGTGGGTTTTTCCTAGTGTTTTACTGTTAAGTATAGTTATGATTTTTTCATCCCATATATTTATTCAACAAATAAATAACAGTTCTATCTATCTATCTGTATGGTCTTGGACCATCAATAATGATTTTTCTTTAGAATTTGGCTACTTAATTGATCCACTTACTTCTCTTATGTTAATATTAATCACTACTGTTGGAATTATGGTTCTTATTTATAGTGATAATTATATGTCTCATGATCAGGGATATTTGAGATTTTTTGC